CATTCTCCGGGGAATTCCCTTTCAATTATTCCTGTATATTACTTTTGAATCTCCTTTATTTGATAATTTTATTGGAAATCATGTAAAGACAATTCTTATTTGATATAGCTATTTGCGCAAGTATTTTACGATTAAGAAGCAATTGCTTCTTGTACAGATTGTGTATTAATATACTATAACTATAGAATACCCTATTCTCACGAGTTACTGCGTTTATCCGAGTGATCCACAAACGACGAAAATCCCTCTTTTGTCTGCCTCTATCTCGATGAGAGGAAACCAAAGCTCTCATTTTCTGTTGAGTAATCGTTCGAGTAAGTCTTGAATGAGCCCCTCTAAAGGTTGATGCAAATAAACGAATTTTTGTTCGACGCCTCCGAGCTGTATATCCTCGTTTAACTCTGGTCATTGAATCAGATTAAAGCTTAATGAATAACTAATTGATTTCTCTTCTTTCAGTCATCCTTTTCCCCTTCCCCGGTCGATTAATAACAAAGCGGATTATTCCGATATATAAAATATCAATTCCAATGGCTTTTGCTACTATGACCTTCCCAACCACGATTTTGTATTCTATTCCTTCCATTTATTTCACTGGAAATAAGAAATTAGAACGATACTAAATAAAAAAAAATAGTGGGTTCCATCGTTTCTATGGTTACCTCTTAAACGGTGAGGTCCTCTCTATACACCGGAGCCTCTTCTTTCATTTAATCAAATGTTATTGTTAACTTGTATAGTTCACACTCTTTGGCTCTACCTATCTACAGTAATAGCTCTTTTCACAAAAAGAGTTATCCATACAGTGACGGCATTTAATTATGAAAGTTGGCTAGGTAGCTGACCCTGTTAGTCCGTTCTTTCAAGAAAAGGAGCATAACCTTTTTGCTTCTTATGATACCATTTCCTCCGCTTAATGGATAACCATTTGCTACCAATGGGGAATTGCTTCTTATTTCAAATCTAGATGATTGGATTTGCACCAATGGAAACCATAAATTCCATATACAATATGGGTATATGATAGATCTTCTCTATCTATCCTATTCATTGGTACCGGTCATTGATACTGAAAAAATTGTCTCATTTGTTCGAACTTATGATCTGAACGAGTCGCACATACACCCTAGTACATGTTCCTCGACGCTGAGGACACCCTCTAAGAGCGGGAGATTTTTTAACATTTCTTATTGGCTGTCTTGTGTTTCTAATAAGTTGTTTAATAGTTGGCATGTCGTATGTATATATATGTATATATAGAATAAAATGGGTTGGTTTAGATCGATCTTAACCTGATGATTGATCATCATGAATTATTTCTATTCAATATCAAATCACATTTAATTATGGTTTGAAATAAAATGGATTTATACGAAATCCCCAGTATTTGAATTTTTGACCGCTACAAGATCAACAATACCATGAGCTTGGGCTTCTGTTGCTGACATAAAAACATCCCTTTCCATATCCTCGGATACAACCCATAAAGGGTTGCCCGTTCTTTGTACATAAACCTTTGTTATGGTTTCGCGAAGTTTCAGTAGTTCTTCCGCTTCCAGGATAAATTCCCCTGCTTGTGCCTCATAAAAAGAACTAGCAGGTTGGTGAATCATAACCCTGATGATATTGATATAACATCATGAACGGTTCTTCTATCTCGCATGATTGGGCTAAACTAAAGTAGGGGATAAAAAAATAACAAGAAAAAAAATCAAATAGAATTGAATAACCGTACAGGCATCTTTTGTTCATTGCATACGGCTCCGCAATGGAATTGACTTTTTCTTCTCTTCTATTCTATCGAAGAAAGAAATAGAATCCATCTAATCCAGATCGTTGAATGATCCATTTACCACCCTTCCTTTCATAGAAGTAAAAAAGAATACTATGATGGTTCTGTTACTTTATATATTTATCTCGTCTGTGATTTAGCAATCCCAAAGTTTCTTTTTGATACGATCAAATAAGTAAAAAATGATCTTTTTTTTTTTCATTTTCGTACTCTTTCTTTCATAGCATAAGTATCAGAAAGAGACTTCTGGTGTGGAAGAAAAATGGTTTGTGACACTGAAATGTACTCCCGACACATAAGATCAAATCGGAAATAACCTTTATTTCATACTACTATCTCGATACAAAATCTCATGTTATGAAAAAACAATAATGGTTTGTTCATATCGAACCCGAAGTGCCATGCTATTATTACTTATAATTATATTTTATAATCAATGTGGCGAAGGCATAGTCTTCTTTTTTTTCAATCAAATAAAAACTCATTGGCGCCAAGCGTGAGGGAATGCTAGACGTTTGGTAATTTCTCCTCCGACCAGAATAAAAGATCCCATTGACGCGGCTAATCCCATGCATATCGTATGCACATTAGGTGACACAAATTGCATAGTATCATAAATGGCTATTCCTGGTATTACCCATCCGCCGGGAGAGTTTATAAACAAATAAAGATCCCTAGTACCATCTTCTATACTGAGATATACCATGAGACCAACAAGTTGATTCGAGATCTCGCTATCAACCACTTGGCCTAAAAAAAGTAATCTTTCTCGATAAAGTCGGTTGATTAGGACAAAATTGCATCCCTTAGGAACCGTACGTGCACCTTTGGATACATACGGTTCAAAAAAAATTGTGAAAAAGAAAAAAAAGAATCAATGTGTCGATTCCAGTTTTATTTCTTTTTTTTTCTTTTTTTTATGTAACAGGTTTTCTTAATAAAAGGTCTTCTATTAAAAAAAACGAGATGAGTTTAGGCTCCCTTCCCTCTAAAAAAAAAAAGAGATTACTGAACTTATTAAACTAACCTATCATTGATGTATTGTTTCATCGATATTAAAATCACGATGTCATTGTCTTGTTCCTGAATGGGCCCTTTCAATTCTTTTAGGTTCATGGTCTACCCCGGTAAAAGATCTGTCCGAATTCTATTTGCACATATAGGACAAACGGTCTCAGTACCATTTTTTTGTTATGACTTCTTTTTTTTTGTTAATTTCGTGTCTTGCTTTCCCAAAACTATTTGATGTATTCATCATACTATTCCGTTGGTCGGCAATTTGGGATCACTACTATCACTACTATAGTAATAGTAGGTATAAGAATCATTTATGATACAAGTGGTAATCATACATATATTATATTAACAATTTGTTATCGATTTGGTATTTTCTGAACGGAGCCTGGATGCTTTATTTTATCAGTCCAAGTAAACCATAAATTCTTCTAAATTGATAATATTGATCCCCAATATAAAATAAATTGATCTAATTGCACTTCACGCTCCGAATGATTGATTGATGCCTCACTCAATACAATATCTCTTGGGCGAAACAGAGGATATCTCGATCAGGGGAGAGAACGGGTAAATCCCATATGACCCAATATGTCTGACAAGTCGCACTATACGTCAATCCAAACCGCATCTTCCTCTCCAGGACTCCGAAAAGGTACTTTTGGAACACCAATGGGCATTAAATTAAAGAAAAAAAATTAGTACTATACTTCACTTTAATATGGAAACGTAACAATCAATGGTTTATTGTCTTCATCCCTTTTTTCTCTTTATTCTATTTGATACATAGATTGGAAAGTTTATAGAGTAAGACAGAATGAATAAAGAAAAAATTTGAACGAAGAAATCGATCGTTCGAATGATAAACAAGTATCTATCCATTCGTTCCCCCAAAATGGGACCAATCCCCCCATTGCGTATTGGTACTTATCGGGTATAGAATAGATCTGCTTCTCTTTGTTCTTACGAACAAAATTGTTCCGTTATTTTCACGTTATTTTCAATGGAATGGAATAAATATTAATCCTTTCTGATACGGAATCTACTGAAAAGATTAGGTACATGGTTAGTATATATAGTCTTTTCCAATGCGATAAAATAAAGCGGCATAGTGTCTATTTTTCTTTGATAAAGAGGTATTTCCATGGGTTTACCTTGGTATCGTGTTCATACTGTCGTATTGAATGATCCCGGTCGATTGCTTTCTGTTCATATAATGCATACAGCTCTAGTTTCTGGTTGGGCTGGTTCGATGGCTTTATATGAATTAGCGGTTTTTGATCCCTCTGATCCCGTTCTTGATCCGATGTGGAGACAAGGTATGTTCGTTATACCCTTCATGACTCGTTTAGGAATAACCAATTCGTGGGGTGGTTGGAGTATTTCAGGAGGAACTATAACAAATCCGGGTATTTGGAGTTATGAAGGTGTGGCAGGGGCACACATAGTGTTTTCCGGTTTGTGCTTCTTGGCAGCTATCTGGCATTGGGTATATTGGGACCTAGAAATATTCTGTGATGAACGTACGGGAAAACCTTCTTTGGATTTGCCCAAGATCTTTGGAATTCATTTATTTCTCTCAGGGGTAGCTTGCTTTGGCTTTGGCGCATTTCATGTAACAGGTTTGTATGGTCCTGGAATATGGGTGTCCGATCCTTATGGACTAACTGGAAAAGTACAATCTGTAAATCCAGCGTGGGGCGCGGAAGGTTTTGATCCTTTTGTTCCGGGAGGAATAGCCTCTCATCATATTGCAGCGGGTACATTGGGCATATTAGCAGGCCTATTCCATCTTAGTGTTCGTCCGCCTCAACGTCTATACAAAGGATTACGTATGGGCAATATTGAAACTGTACTTTCCAGTAGTATCGCTGCTGTTTTTTTTGCAGCTTTTGTTGTTGCTGGAACTATGTGGTATGGTTCAGCAACTACCCCAATCGAATTATTTGGTCCTACTCGTTATCAGTGGGATCAGGGATACTTTCAGCAAGAAATATATCGAAGAGTTAGTGCCGGGCTAGCCGAAAATCTTAGTTTATCGGAAGCTTGGTCTAAAATTCCCGAAAAATTAGCTTTTTATGATTATATTGGTAATAATCCGGCAAAGGGGGGATTATTCAGAGCAGGCTCAATGGACAATGGGGATGGAATTGCTGTTGGATGGTTAGGACACCCCGTCTTTAGAGATAAAGAA